AATTTATTAGTAGACGCGATTTTACGAAAAAAGTTCTTCATATTCATAGGGAGAACTACTATTTTTTTTTTTATGTGAATTTGACACAACAGGTGAGAAACTGCTCTTTAGAAATTAATAATTAAATTGAAAAAAATTATCTTTTGCGAGAACCCTAAGTATCATTTCACTATATATAACGGAACCTTTTTTTTTTCAAGACCCACTCGTTATTAGTTAATAATCCGAGTGATTGGATTTAGATCCTATTCTGATAGGAAATTCTTTTTTATCGAATGACTATTCATCTATGGTATTTTCATGTAAATAGGGGCAAGAAAGCTCTATGGAAAAAAGATGGTTAAAGTCGATGTTGTCTAATGGGGAGTTAGAATACAGGTGTAGGCTAAGTAAATCAATCGATAGTCTTGGTCCTATTGAAAATACCAGTATAAGTGAAAGACCAATTATAAATGATATGAATAAAAATATTCCTAGTCAGAGTGATAGTGACAATTCTAGTTACAGTACTGTTGATGATTTAGTCGCCATTCGGAATTTCATATCTCATGACACTTTTTTAGTTAGGGATAGTAATAGCAGCAGTTATTCCATATATTTGGATATTGAAAATCAACTTTTTGAGATTGACAACGATCCTTCTTTTGTAAGTGAACTAGAAAGTTCTTTTTATAGTTTTGATAACTCTACTTATCAAAATAATGTATCTAAGCGTGATGATTCCCACTATGATCGTTACATGTATGATACTAAATACAGTTGGAATAATCACATTAATAGTTGCATTGACAGTTATCTTCGGGCTCAAATCTGTATTGATAGTTACATTTTAAGTGGTAGTCACCATTACAGTGATAGTTACATTTATAGTTACATTTGTGGTGAAGGTGGAAATAGTAGTGAAAGTGAGAGTTCCCGTATAAGAACTAGCACGGATGGAAGTGATTTAACTAGAACAGAAAGTTCTAATGATCTAGATGTAACTCAAAAATACAGGCATTTATGGGTTCAATGCGAAAATTGTTATGGATTAAATTATAAGAAATTTTTGAAATCAAAAATGAATATTTGTGAACAATGTGGATACCATTTGAAAATGAGTAGTTCAGATAGAATCGAACTTTCGATTGATCCGGGTACTTGGGACCCTATGGATGAAGACATGGTCTCTTTGGATCCCATTGAATTTCATTCCGAGGAGGAACCTTATAAAGATCGTATTGATTCTTATCAAAGAAAGACAGGATTAACTGAGGCTATTCAAACAGGCATAGGTAAATTAAATGGTATTCCCGTAGCAATTGGGGTTATGGATTTTCAGTTTATGGGGGGTAGTATGGGATCCGTAGTAGGCGAGAAAATCACCCGTTTGATCGAGTATGCTACCAATCAATTTTTACCTCTTATTTTAGTGTGTGCTTCTGGAGGAGCACGCATGCAAGAGGGAAGTTTGAGCTTGATGCAAATGGCAAAAATATCTTCCGCTTTATATGATTATCAATCAAATAAAAAATTATTCTATGTATCAATCCTTACATCTCCTACTACTGGTGGGGTGACAGCGAGTTTTGGTATGTTGGGGGATATCATTATTGCCGAACCCAATGCCTACATCGCATTTGCGGGTAAAAGAGTAATTGAACAAACATTGAATAAGACAGTCCCTGAGGGTTCACAGGCAGCTGAATATTTATTCCATAAGGGCTTATTCGATCTAATCGTACCACGTAATCCTTTAAAAGGCGTTTTGACTGAGTTATTTCAGCTCCACGCTTCCGTTCCCTCCAATCAAAATTCAATCAAGTAAAGCCTTACTTAAAAAATTAATTATTTGATTTGTGACGAACAAGTAATTATTTAGTTATTTAGTTTATAGGAATAAAAGTAAAAATCCGAAGAATGGATTTTTCTTTGGTAACATAAGATTGAATTGTAGAAAGAATCATGCGGATCAATTTTTTTACCAATATTCCTGATTAGTAATTAGGAACCCCTATCAAACAAAATAAAAGAGCTAATTATTTCTTCCGCAAAATTAGGCAAGGGGAATAAAATGAATTTCATGCTCCCTTCTTACATTACATGTGTATATATAATTCAACTATAGCAAATATCGGCTATAGAGTCTTGCATCTTTCTACATCTCTAGAGGATCTCTAGTTTTACTAAGAATCCCTCTTGTTGGATCGGATTATAACGAACTTTTTTGGAATTTGTAAGAAAATCTTTATTAAATTTTAATAAATCCAAATTATAAGCCAAGATAATAAAAAAAATAATACAAAAGTGTATTATGATACATATATTTCAGGTCGAAAGATGAGTAAGTCCATTTATTTAATTCGACATTCCTTTTCTATATATATATACTCACGTAGATATTACTTAGTATAATTATATATGAATATATGAATTATAATAATTATAACATACCTTTTATAACAATAAATAACAGGTAAAAATATTAATATAACAATTAATATAACAATAAATAACAGGTACAAATATTAAGTCGAGGTATCCATTCTATGACAACTCTCACCAACTTACCCTCTATTTTTGTGCCTTTAGTGGGCCTAGTATTTCCGGCAATTGCAATGGCTTCTTTATCTCTTCATGTTCAAAAAAACAAGATTTTTTAAATACGATGGTGCCAAATCTCGTCTAGTTTTTTTTTTCAAAACTTATTGACGATAACACAGCTATCTATTTAGTAGACTAGAGTCTAACATGTGGCTTACTCCGAACATAAGCGATTATACATGCGTAAACATGATATCTGAGTAAATGAATTATAAGTATTTGAAAATGGAAAATATATAATAGATCGGGATGGATGGCGACGAATGTTTGAGATGTAAAGTCAATATATCTATATGTATGTAGGTGTCTATAGGGAATCATATAAAGGTGATGTTATTAAGATCTAAGCAATTCGATGAATTACTCCTAAACTAAAGGTTCACATCAAAATAGTGCTAGTTAATTAGAGTTATTTCGGAAACAAAAAAAGTAAAATGGATTTTTGTTATTCTATCAATTCCAATAAAATGCAACGAGATCTAGTATGAGTTGGCGATCAGAACGTATATGGATAGAATTTATAAGAGGATCTCGAAAAATCAGCAATTTCTGCTGGGCCTTTATCCTTTTTTTAGGTTCATTAGGCTTTTTAGTGGTTGGAACTTCCAGTTATCTTGGTAGGGATTTGATATCTTTATTTCCGTCTCAGCAAATAATTTTTTTTCCACAGGGGATCGTGATGTCTTTCTATGGGATCGCAGGTCTCTTTATTAGCTCCTATTTGTGGTGCACAATTTTGTGGAATGTAGGTAGCGGTTATGATCGATTCGATAGAAAAGAAGGAATAGTGTGTATTTTTCGTTGGGGGTTTCCTGGAAAAAATCGTCGAATCTTACTACGATTCCTTATGAAAGACATTCAGTCCATCAGAATAGAAGTTAAAGAGGGTATTTATGCACGTCGTGTCCTTTATATGGAAATCAGAGGCCAAGGGGCCATTCCCTTGACTCGTACCGATAAGAATCTGACCCCACGCGAAATTGAGCAAAAGGCTGCCGAATTGTCCTATTTCTTGCGTGTACCAATTGAATGAAGTATTTTGAAAAATGAAGTTCAGAATGAATGCTTTCTTAGTTCGTAGCAAGAGGGATAAAACTGAAATGAAAGAATACCCTTTTTTCTAGACCATAGTAATAGTATAACTTAACTGGAATTTCTTCAGAATGAAGTGAGTTCATTAAAAAATCAAAGACGAAAAAATGGCAAAAAAGAAAGCATTCATTCCCCTTCTATATCTTGCATCTATAGTATTTTTGAATGAAGTATTTTGAAAAATGAAGTTCAGAATGAATGCTTTCTTAGTTCGTAGCAAGAGGGATAAAACTGAAATGAAAGAATACCCTTTTTTCTAGACCATAGTAATAGTATAACTTAACTGGAATTTCTTCAGAATGAAGTGAGTTCATTAAAAAATCAAAGACGAAAAAATGGCAAAAAAGAAAGCATTCATTCCCCTTCTATATCTTGCATCTATAGTATTTTTGCCCTGGTGGATCTCTCTTTCATTTAATAAAAGCCTAGAATCTTGGGTTACGAATTGGTGGAATACTGGGCAATCCGAAATTTTTTTGAATGATATTCAAGAAAAGAGTATTCTAAAAAAAGTTATAGAATTAGAGAAACTCTTTCTCTTGGACGAAATACTAAAGGAATACCCAGAAACACATCTACAAAAGCTTCGTATCGGAATCTACAAAGAAACGATCCAATTGATCAAGATGCACAATGAGGATCGTATTCATACGATTTTGCACTTCTCAACAAATATAATCTGTTTCGTTATTCTAAGTGGTTATTCTATTCTTGGTAATGAAGAACTTTTTATTCTTAACTCTTGGGTTCAAGAGTTCCTATATAACTTAAGCGACACAATAAAAGCTTTTTCTATTCTTTTATTAACTGATTTATGTATAGGATTCCATTCGCCCCATGGTTGGGAACTAATGATCGGTTCTGTCTACAAAGATTTTGGATTTTCTCATAACGATCAAATTATATCCGGTCTTGTTTCCACTTTTCCAGTCATTCTTGACACAATTTTAAAATATTGGATCTTCCGTTATTTAAATCGTGTATCTCCCTCACTTGTAGTGATTTATCATTCAATGAATGACTGAAAAATAGAATGTTTGTAACTTTGTACATAAGTCAAACATTCAAAATTGTACTTATCCCTTCTACCCATCCAGAAGGATGTCTCCTATATTCGAGTAATATTATTTCAGTAAATAGCAGAATCATGGATAGGGAACTATACTAGGGACCTACCTAATTTTATTGTAGAAATTTTGGGGCTCAATGATTGGACCATGCAAACTAGAAATACCTTTTGTTCCTCGATAAAGGAAGAGATTACTCGATCTATTTCCGTATCACTCATGATATATATAATAACTTGGGCACCCGTTTCAAATGCA